AATTTTATGTATATCTTATAGATAAGTAAAGGAAGAAGGATTGGATAAGTGTATAAGAATAGGTGATAGAAAAGGAAAAAAAAAAGTGGAAAAGCGAGAAAATGAAATGGAATTTCTGATCCAATAACAAGAAAGAATCCTATTTTTCTTTCAATCTATTGAATTTAGATTGAGTATGGATAAAAGATCTTACTATGTTATACTATGTTAGACTATTCAATTCGCGACGATAAATCAATTTGATATTGTTATTCATAATATTTGTTAGTATCATCAAGATACAATTCATACCTTTGAATTAATAGGAGTCCACTTTATCATCTCTATGGGATTAGATCCCGAATTATTGTGAAAGAAGAAAATAAAGAGATTATGGAAGTCAATATTCTTGCGTTTATTGCTACTGCGCTGTTCATTTTAGTTCCTACTGCCTTTTTACTTATCATATACGTCAAAACAGTCAGCCAAAATGATTAATTTGAATGAAACTTGAATTATTCATTTTTATCAATGATTGAAGAAATGAAAGGGTTTCAAACTCTATTTAAGTTTGAAATGAAATGTGGAATCAGAAGTATCTGAGATAGTGTGGTAGAAAGAACTATATATAGTTCTTTCTACCACACTATACAATTGAGTATTGTAGAATATTTCATATTTCTTCATCTTCTTAGTACATAAAACAGAAAGTTGTATTGTATACAGAAAGAAGCTTTCTTATATATATATATTAGACGTATATCAAAATGAAATAGTCCTCAAATTTTAAATTTTTTCTCTACACCCATTTGTATGCATTTTGATCAATCCAAAAGAATTGCAAGCCCAACTCCTTGAATTCCTCATTTTTTATATCTCTTCTTATGCTTATTTATATGGATCCGGGGCCCATCGAAAGAATTAATGTAGGAAGAATAGTACGGGCATATACTATATACCATATAAATACCATATCATATATTAAATCATAGATTAAAGAATTAGAGAAATCTAATAATATTAGAAATATTAGATATTTAAGTATTAGATATTAAAAATAATAAATAAAGAATAAGAAAAGAAAACTCTTTCTTTAATATTAATATAGGAAGAAATCTAATACTAATAGAATAAGAGAATATTACTAAGAATATAATACTACTAATATATCTAAGAAATAATATATAGATATAGATAAACTAAAGCAAGTCAAGTTTTTTTAAGCTTTCGCAAAATGATCACAATTGATATAAGTAGATTTTTCAGTAAAGTATTATTCCTATTCCTAGCTCTAAAGCCCACTCCTTCCCCATACTACAAGTGAAAGAGAAAATGTAAACACTACCATTAAAGCAGCCCAAGCGAAACTTACTATATCCATGTGAATGATGCCCCCTATCCCTATCTCTATGAAATGAAGGAATGATTCCATTATTGATTCATAATCATAGTGGAATCAATGGTGCAGAGTCAAAACAGGATTAAGAAATTCCAAGTCTTTTTTTGTTGATCAGGCGACACCCAGATTCGAACCGGGGATAAAGGATTTGCAGTCCCCCGCCTTACCACTTGGCCATGCCGCCAAATTACATCCAAAACAGAGAAAGAAATGAAGAATAAGAAAGAAATTCTAGAATAAATTCTATGTAAAGTATATAAATTCTATAAGATTCTATTCTAAATTATTCTATATTCTATTCTAAATTATTCTTTACTCCATTAACTATTGAATTCTTACTCTTTTACTCTTACTTACTTTTCTTACTTTGAATTAGCGAACAGCTCTTAATTTTGTATCTCCTTATCTTAATGGATGCAAAATCCAATTGATTTCCGACTAATCATTATCAATTACATGATCAATTCTAATTATAAGAAAATATATGTGTATATGTAAACCCCAGAAAAGTGTAAACTCTAGAACATAAATTGTTATTGTTATACGTGGATACCAAGCCGGGTCTATTTCTTATGCACATATCCCTATATAGGATCATTGTGCTTGAATATTTCATTGAATATGAATAGAAGATAGATATTATGATAGAGTACGACCTAACCTAGGTTGCACCAAGTTCAATTCTTATAAAAGATGTGATATACGGATAGCTAGATAGCTATATCGTCATATACTTCCTAAAGATTACTCCTATGACTATATACGTACGCAATTCCATTGTATTTTCTAAATTTTACTACCAAAAAAAGATTTGCGAATTCCTTTTTGAACATTCAATTGCGTGTGCTAAAAAAAAAGAGAAACTCTATGCTGTTCCTGATTATTCTGTTTTTATCTCATTCATAGAGAGCAGATTCAATCCTAAACTCATTGATTTTTTCTTTTTTTGTACGCTGATCATAATATCATTAATATCATTTTTTTTGTACGCTGATCATAATATCATTAATATCATAATAAAAGAATTAGGTATTAGATCTAAATTGGATCAATTTTTATATCCGATAAAAGACTCCATCAGCCTAAGTGACAGAATTTTTCCCAGGAATGCTTTATTAATTTCCATTTCTTTCTATTTGTACCTGTCTCAAGATCAAATTCGAACTTGCATCGAAAATGCCCTTCATTTCTCTGTCTTGCTTTCGTTCATACGATATATATGGATGGAGTTGACTAAAATTTTATGTGATTCAGTAAACAGAATATCCATTCCATCATTGCTAGATCAATTGGTAGGGTTCGATGAATAGTGAGCCAAAAGCCGATAATGGGATTTTTTCAATAAAGAGGAAACTTCAGATTAAGATGCTCCAGAATGGAAATGAGGGAATGTCCGCAATACCTGGATTTAGTCAGATACAATTTGAGGGATTTTGTAGGTTCATTAATCAGGGCTTGACGGAAGAATTTCATAAGTTTCAAAAAATAGAAGATAGAGATCAAGAAATTGAATTTCAATTATTTGTGGAAACATATCAATTGGTAGAGCCCTTGATAACAGAAAGAGATGCTGTGTATGAATCACTCACATATTCTTCTGAATTATATGTACCCGCGGTCTTAATTTGGAAAACCGGTAGAAAGATGCAAGAACAAACCGTGTTTATTGGAAACATCCCTATAATGAATTCTTTTGGAACCTCTATAGTAAATGGAATATACCGAATTGTGATCAACCAAATATTGCAAAGTCCCGGTATTTACTATCGTTCAGAATTGGAACATAACGGAGTTTCTGTCTATACCAGTACTATAATATCGGATTGGGGGGGAAGGTCGGAATTAGAAATTGATAGAAAAGCAAGGATATGGGCCCGTGTAAGTAGAAAACAAAAAATATCTATTCTAGTTCTATCATCAGCTATGGGTTCGAATATAAGAGAAATTTTAGATAATGTTTGTTACCCTGAGATTTTCTTGTCTTTCCCGAATGATAAAGAGAAAAAAAAGATTGGGTCAAAAGAAAATGCTATTTTGGAGTTTTATCAACAATTTGCCTGTGTAGGGGGGGATCCAGTATTTTCTGAGTCCTTATGCAAGGAATTACAAAAGAAATTTTTTCAACAAAGATGTGAGTTAGGAAAGATTGGTCGACGAAATATGAACCGGAGACTTAATCTTGATATACCCCAAAACAATACATTTTTGTTACCACGAGATTTATTGGCTGCTGTGGATCATTTGATTGGAATTAAATTGGGAATGGGTACACTTGACGATATGAGTCACTTGAAAAATAAACGTATTCGTTCTGTAGCAGATCTATTACAGGATCAATTCGGATTGGCTCTTGTTCGTTTAGAAAATACGGTTCGAGGAACTATATGTGGAGCAATCAGGCATAAATTGATACCGACTCCTCAAAATTTGGTAACTTCAACTTCATTAACAACTACTTATGAATCGTTTTTTGGCCTACACCCTTTATCTCAAGTTTTGGATCGAACTAATCCGTTGACACAAATTGTTCATGGGCGAAAATGGAGTTATTTGGGTCCTGGAGGATTGACGGGTCGAACTGCTAGTTTTCGAATACGAGATATCCACCCGAGTCACTATGGACGTATTTGTCCAATTGACACGTCCGAAGGAATCAATGTTGGACTTATGGGATCATTAGCTATTCATGTGAAGGTTGGGTATTGGGGATCTATAGAGAGTCCATTTTATGGATTATCTGAGAGATCAAAAGAGGCACAGATGGTTTATTTATCACCAAATAGAGATGAATATTATATGGTAGCAGCAGGAAATTCTTTGGCCTTGAATCGGGATATTCAAGAACAACAGGTTGTTCCAGCTCGATATCGTCAAGAATTCCTGACTATTGCATGGGAAGAGATTCATCTTAGAAGCATTTTTCCCTTCCAATATTTTTCTATTGGAGCTTCCCTCATTCCTTTTATTGAGCATAATGATGCGAATCGAGCTTTAATGAGTTCTAATATGCAGCGCCAAGCAGTTCCCCTTTCTCGGTCCGAGAAGTGCATTGTTGGAACTGGGTTGGAAGGACAAACGGCTCTAGATTCGGGGGTTTCAGTTATAGCCGAACGCAAAGGAAAAATCATTTATACTGATACTCAAAAGATCATTTTCTCAAGTAATGGGGATACTCTAAGCATTCCATTGGTTATGTATCAACGTTCCAACAAAAATACTTGTATGAATCAAAAAACTCAGGTTCAGCGGGGTAAATACATTAAAAAGGGACAAATTCTAGCGGGCGGTGCGGCTACAGCTGGTGGGGAACTCGCTTTAGGAAAAAATGTATTAGTAGCTTATATGCCATGGGAAGGTTACAATTTTGAAGATGCAGTACTAATTAGCGAATGTCTGATTTATAAAGATATTTATACTTCTTTTCATATCCGGAAATATGAAATTCAGACTCATGTAACAAGCCAAGGTCCTGAAAGAATCACTAAGGAGATCCCACATTTAGAGGCTCGTTTACTCCGAAATTTAGACAGAAATGGAATTGTGATGCTGGGATCTTGGATAGAAACAGGTGATATCTTAGTAGGTAAATTAACACCTCAGACAGCGAGCGAATCCTCATATGCCCCGGAGGATAGATTATTACGAGCTATACTTGGCATTCAGGTATCCACTTCAAAAGAAACTTCTCTAAGACTACCTATAGGGGGAAGGGGTCGAGTTATTGATGTGAGATGGATCCATAGAAGAGGGGTTTCCAATTCTAATCCAGAAAGGATTCGTGTATATATTTCACAGAAACGTGAAATCAAAGTAGGTGATAAAGTAGCTGGAAGGCATGGGAATAAAGGTATAATTTCTAAGATTTTGTCTAGACAAGATATGCCCTATTTGCAAGATGGAACGCCCGTTGATATGGTATTCAACCCATTAGGAGTCCCCTCACGAATGAATGTGGGACAGATATTTGAATGTTCACTCGGGTTAGCGGGGGATCTGCTAAAGAAACATTATAGAATAGGACCTTTTGATGAGAGATATGAGCAAGAGGCCTCAAGAAAACTAGTGTTTTCCGAATTATATGAAGCCAGTAAGAAAACAAAAAATCCATGGGTATTTGAACCCGAATATCCGGGAAAAAGCAGAATATTTGATGGAAGAACAGGAGATCTTTTTGAACAACCTGTTCTAATAGGAAAGTCCTATATCCTAAAATTAATCCATCAAGTTGATGATAAAATCCATGGACGTTCCAGTGGGCATTACGCACTTGTTACACAACAACCCCTTAGAGGGAGGGCCAAACAAGGGGGACAAAGAGTAGGGGAAATGGAAGTTTGGGCTCTAGAGGGATTTGGTGTTGCTCATATCTTACAAGAGATGCTTACTTACAAATCTGATCATATTAGAGCTCGTCAAGAAGTACTTGGTGCTACGATTATTGGGGCAACAGTACCTAACCCAGAGGGTGCTCCAGAATCTTTTCGATTGCTCGTTCGAGAACTACGATCTTTGTCCCTGGAACTGAATCATTTCCTTGTATCTGAAAAGAACTTCCAGATGGATAGGAAGGAAGCTTGATCTCAATGAATCAGAATTTTATTTTATGATTGACCAGTATAAACATCAACAACTTCGAATTGGACCAGTTTCCCCTCAACAAATCAAGGCTTGGGCAAAAAAGATTCTACCCAATGGAGAGATAGTTGGAGAGGTGACAAAACCCTATACTTTTCATTATAAAACTAATAAACCGGAAAAAGATGGATTGTTTTGTGAAAGAATTTCTGGACCCATAAAAAGTGGGATTTGTGCTTGTGGAAATTACCGAGGAATTGGGACTGAAAAAGAAGACCCGAAATTTTGTGAAGAATGCGGGGTGGAATTTGTTGATTCTCGGATACGAAGGTACCAAATGGGATACATCAAACTGACATGTCCAGTGACTCATGTGTGGTATTTGAAACGTCTTCCTAGTTATATTGCGAATCTTTTAGATAAGCCCCTTAGGGAATTAGAGGGCCTAGTATATTGCGATGTGTGATTTGATCGAAATTTTCATTTGACAGATTTGGACTGAGAAACTGTCATCCCATTTAATCTGATTGGGATGCCCCTGGCTCTGACATGTATCTTGGGAGGAGGAACATGAAGCTCAGAATTATGGGTGCATTCAAGATTTCAAAATGGAAGAAAAGGGGAATTGATCTATGGTCGATTCCGTAACAGATAATATAGGAATAGTTAGTTATACCTCGTGAAAAAAGACTTTTTGTGGAATTATACATTCCATTTCTTTAAAAAAGAAATTATGTTCAGGCAAGCGCAAGCAAATATGGTTACGGGAGCTTATCTATCGCATATATGCTTCAAGGGATAATAACCATCGAGGTGAGTAGAGACCTAAAAAAGATCCAATGGAACAATACAATATCATAGACAAAGAAATCCTTTAAGAGTCCCAAAATCTTCCTTTCAGGGGATTCATCATTTGAGGGGAAGTAGACTACTCAAGAATTTCACATTTCCTTTTTTTCGTTTTTTTTTTTCGTAAACATAAAAGAAAGTCTAAAAGGTTAGAGTGAAAATCAAAAATAAAATAAGATAAGAATGAGGCTGGTCCTTACTGGGAACTTGAGTAAAGAGTAGCTTTTTGTAGGGTTTTCTCGAACAAAGTTTAAAAAGAAGAAGAACCCCTTTCTTTATTTGGTGTAACTACTTGAGCCGGATGAGAGGAAACCTTCATGTCCGATTGTGAGGGGGGGAATCCAATACTATAGGAACCTATCTCAATTTTTCTTTTGCTAGGTCCATAGCTAAAAAACCTACTTTTTTACGATTACGAGGTTCATTCGAATATGAAATCCAATCCTGGCAATATAGTATCCCACTCTTTTTTACTACTCAAGGTTTCGAGACATTTCGAAACCGAGAAATCTCTACGGGGGCAGGTGCTATCAGAGAACAATTAGCCGATTCGGATTTGCGAATTATTACAGATAATTCTTTGGTAGAATGGAAGGAATTAGGAGATGAAGAGTCCGCAGGAAATGAATGGGAAGAGAAAAAAATTCGAAGAAGAAAGGATTTTTTGGTTAGGCGCATAGAATTAGCTAAACATTTTC